ACTTACATGGTACCTCTTATTAGCCCAGGCTAACTATTCGAGTTTCTAGTTAGTAGCGATTCATTATAGAATCCAAAAGCAAAAACCACTGAGGGAGGAGTCTTACTCTTTTTAACCAGTTTTCCCAAACCAAGATATCCTGCCTATCCCCGATAAAAGGGACTCTCTCAAAAAGTCTCTTCGTAGCAAGAGTGGTTTTGACTAAGCATATGACGAAGGATCGGCCGAAGCTAGAGCTAAGTAGCTGTGTCAGGGTAAGTAGGGAAAGCATAGGTGGACTTATGAACATTGATTGGATTGGTTCATTTCGTGGCTAATCCGAAAAGGTCAGCCTATAGACAGACCTAATTTGGATGGAAATTCCCACGGAGATGATTAATAAGATATCCCCGGGCTGGCTATGTCATCTGTCTACGTTTAGAGTGCTTCCCCGCAAAAAAAGATGGAAGCCTATTTGCTAATACCAAGCAATTATCATGATGAACTTTTCAACAAAAACAGAGAAAAACAAACAAGATAGCAGGTTATTATCTTAACCAAGACAACAAGAGCGACAAAACACTATAGCGAGGATACAATAGATAGACTTACCCGAAGGCTAAAAAGAGATCTTTCTTTTTAGCCTTCGTCCCTCGGCGGCCTCCTCTTTAACTAGGGGGTTACGCCCATCCCATTAAAAATCATTTGAGCTTCCCCTTTCCTAAGATCCTGGACGTGGTACTGACGCATGAACTTGGTTACTGGTTTTACCGGTTGGCAAGTCAAGTAAGGAAAGGTCTGTTCATTTGTCCAGAAATCCGTTTTCGGCCTATATATCGATTGAACCAGGGGCTGGGCTCATGTTGTGTTGACAGACATAAGAAGTAGGATTAAGAATAGGGGAAGAGCAGCTCTACTTCTACTTCTGCTTATGGAAAGACATAAGAAGCACCCTCTAAAACATGCAAGATCTCTTATTAAGTAAGCCCTTGTTGGCATATCAGGTGCCATTGAACACAGTCCAGGGAAAGCATCTATCTATAGTGATAGTGATCCATCGCCTTGACTTGAGTACCACATCTCTTTCCTGCCCGCTTGTAGCGGTTGGTTAGACCGGTTAGAAGCAGAATCGAGAAAAGCAGAACAAGGGCGTTCAGGCTTTCTTTCTGAAGAGATGGGCGCGATCGTCTTTGTAAGCATAAGCGCCCTTATATTTATATATAGTAAGCAAAGGGCAAGGCCTACCCTTAGTTTAACCATCTCTCTTGTATCTCTCGGAAAGCCTTTTGGTTGTGGGGCTATTGTTTCCTTGAGACAGGGTTTGAGCCCTGGTGCGGAGCTCGTTAGTAGTCTGACTTCGGGAAGATCGGAAAGCACTCAGCTAAAAGCATAACAACAATCCCAGCCCGCAACAGCACTAGTATATGGTGTCGAAAGCCCGAACACAAACAAGCTCACCTTATTCTTAGAGAAGGGGGCTAAAACGAGAATAGGAAAGACTTGGTATAGAATCCGTGCCTTCGTTCCGGCTATAATTAGCAAGCGAGTAAGGGAACCGCTCCTTCCGTTCAGKAAGRGMATACAAGCATTACGGGACTTTTTCATAGGAAAATGAATAGGACTCTTCCCAACTCAAGTCGAGCGAAGCAAGTTCTTATCTCTTATAAAACACTTCTGTTATAATCAAACATAAAAGAAATGATTTCATGTTGTGTTTAAAGAAGAATTGAAGTCTGAACTGGAAGTTGGCGCCTGCTTGCTTACCAAGCCACCCACTTGTTCGACAAAGACGGAGACTACGTATGGTATCCTGCTCTTATAGTAAAAAAAGGCGATCCTCCGCTCAATAGAGCCTAGCCCGCTTAGCTACATGGCCCCTGTCTCGCTCGTCCAAGATTAGGGTGCCTCTTTCTTTCAGAATCAGAATAGCGGCCCTGGTTTAGCTCCCGTTTTGCTTTAGAAACGAACAAGATATCAGGGCTCAAACCGCCAACTCCAGCTTGGCTTTCTTCTGTTCTAACTCTCTTCATCTCCTTCCTATTCAAAGCCAGGTTGTCAGCCGGGCAACAGTCTGGCCTTCTTTTTTGCTCTTCACTCGTCAAGCTTTTCCTTGTCCATAGAATAGCTTCATTTTTTCCTAAGTTCGTAGCCTTAGCAGCAGCAAACCTTACTTAGCTAGCGCTACCTTTAGAAACAAGGCCCTAGCTTATCCTACTCCTTCTAGTCCTTTTCTTTTATGGATTCCTATTCTTGATCTTTATATTGATATTCTACAGTAATAGGAGGTAGTAGATCAGTGTTCGAATAGGGCTGTAGCTGCAAGGAAGAATGCTTTGGACAAGGAAAGGGTAAAGAATTTTATGCTCTTAGTAGCTTCTATAAGAGGGTATCCTATTTTACTGCTGCCAAGCCGCTTACAATAAGAAAAAGGGCTGACATCGCTCCTCACACATCAACGACCGGATAAACTGAAATTGCACAACCAACAAAAAGCTAATTTCTTGCTTCGGGAGAGGAGTTATAACTTAGAGAAGTCGAAGTCAATGGCCCTTGCGATAAGGGACAAAAAGAATCCTTAGCCCCTCGATCTGAGTCCCTTTACCCGAAAGCTGGAAGGCTAGGAAAAAAGTCAAGACAAGAAGATATAGGATGACGATCGTTCGGGAACCATAACTAATGGGGCACCTCACTCGGAAAAAAAGAAATGAAAATCAGGACGAGAAATCTTACAACAAATTAAATTACATTAGGCATTGCCCTTTACACACACGATTTGGAATCCTTACACCAATAACAACACAATATAGATATGGGATGGGACTTAACTGCCAACTTGAAAGAATCGAATCACCAGTTCCGCGCTTGTACCCTGACGGAGATTCTCAATAAAAGAAGGAGGATGGGGATCCAATAGAGTCTTTAGCCTGAGTCTTAGAGTAGGCAATAAAGTCTACTCAATCAATGAGAACCACAGCGAAATGCTTCTGGCATGCCAAAGCAAGGTAAGCGATCGATTCTATCCATTCTCTTTCCCAAAGTCAAATGCTACTGTACTGAGCCAAAGCTTCATGCCCTTCTTGAATCTGAACTCAATGATTGAAAGTCCAAGCGTGCTCTCATTGGCAAGAAAAGAGGCGTCTATTTCTTTTCTCGGAGCTCTTCCCTTTGCTATAATAGGGATTGAGGTAGAAGCTTTTATAAATATAAAAAGTCTGTCTATTTGCCTTTTGGCACTTTCAGAATAGAATATGCTGTTAGATTTAGCCTGCTATCTTACTAGAAGAAAGATTCCAAGTTTCAAAGGTGTCTAGCCTTCTTTTGTAGCAAGAAGGTGTAAATTAAGTAAATCAGAAGCATGGACTGTGATTGAATGTTCTCTTACAAGACTAAGGTCTTTTGAAGACTAAGGTAAGAGTGCTGGTCTACCCCGATTTACCCATTGATAGGGACCGAAAGCCTTGGTTTCTCCACCCCTATTTGATTTGTGGAGCTCTATTGAGAAAGACCTTGGAGGCCACGTGCCAATCATGGAACCATCGATTGCCAAGTCGCGTCCTTTCATTCGCAGAAATCCATGATCCCTCACGATGTTGATTGATGAGGTTGATGGAGCTTACTCGCCCTCGGTCAGTAGAACCCTAGTGAGGGAAGAGCACCCGCTTACTATATTAGTAGGGCACACTACTCTAGGAACAATAGCCAGCCGACTAGTCTCTTATACAATCATTTGTGGACTTAGATATGCCCCTGCTCTTTCTAGTGCTATTGCCCCCGGGGATAGAGAGATTCTGGGACATAGACAAAGAAACCCTATTTAGTTTAGGGAAACAAATTCCTTCTTCTTGTCCTTCGATTGTGCCCATCTATTAGGATAGGAATCGGAGTTAGCGGGCTAACTATGTCGGGTTTACCGGGCTAAGGTAACTATGAAAGGTAGGACCTCATCTCATTCCGGAAATGAAAAGATTAACTATTTCCCTGTGCTTTGACGGAGAAGTGCGGTAACCCCGCCAATCAAATAAAGTTTCCAAGCCTTCAAGCCAACCCCGTCCGATAAGGTAAGGTGTCCTGCCCCGTTAAGCCCGCCTTTGATTTTATAGACCCAACAACCGACTTTTAGCTTAGCTCCACGAGAACCAAGCCACTGAGAGATATCTACATATAGTAGGAAAGCCAGCACGCTCGGGGACAGATTCCCAGGGGATTTTGTTGGAAAGCACGGCCACCATTGGTCAGTACTAGACACTCGTAGCCTACCTCGTATAAATAGATCTGGGGTTGTAGAAACAACCCCCTTATCTCCACTTTCAGGACAGGAAAGGGCGATCCATTTCCAGCCTAAAAACACTCGACTTTGAGCCTAGCTCAGGAGAAAGGCGCCAGAGGAGCAGCTCGACATAGAGTTAATTTACTTATTCAATTCAGGGCGCGGGAAGTCTCTCCTTCTTGCCTTGGGGTCGAGGTCAAGACCAGAAACTCGTAGACTACCCTTTTAGGAATAGATCTTATCTTAGAACCTGGGGTTCTTTGTTAGCACCTTCTCGCACCTCTAAAAGGCGGATCCATTTATATACGAAAAACCACGACTTTCTTTTATTACGGTCGGAGATAGCTGCTACTTACCTACGACTACTCGGCGGTCTCAGAGACCGAACTAATCTATTAACACTTAGCCTTATCTATTAAATGAAACCTAGCTCACGAGAACAGAGCAGAGGTCGAGTCTCTAGAATCCGGAGATAGCCTTTTGGCTTTGGGCACCTTTTCCCAACTTACAACAGTACAAGAAAGGCTGATCCTAGGTATAGCCTAACAAACCCGACACCGACTTTATATTACCATAAAATAAAGAGTGCTTGGTCCCAGCTGAGCTCCCCCTCTTAAAGTTAGGACTTTTCCTTCTTGCTTTTCCCTTGCTTTCTCTCTCATGTAGTAAGGAATTGAGAGGCAGGAAGCCAACCCCCAAGCAAGTGGATAGATATAATCTTAGGGTAAGTACTGCTATGACCTTCCTTCCTTTGTGTATTGGGAGTGTAATAAGGCTTCTAAGCTTCTAGTTTTCCCTTGCTAGTCTTAGATTGAACCATTCTCATTGCCTCTGTCCTTCTATCTAGAGAGATAGATGGGTCAAGTCCTTACTTTCTTCCTTCCTAAGGTCAGGTTTTTCTTACTTGTTTTCGTTAGCTCATCTTTGAATCAAGAAGCGCATCTTCAAGTGCCTCTTAAATGATTCTCCTAGTGATGTTAATATCATTCGATCGTCTTGTGTTACTATATCCTCATCCTCTATCGGACTCTTATGTCTTAGCTTCTTCTCTTAGTCCTATCGTCCTGTTGTTAACTGTAATTTAGAGGAGCCGGCTAATAACCAATTAGCTCGTCTGGCTGGTAAAGAGGGAATAGCTAGGAGGCTTTCCTCTTCCTAAATAGGGATATGGCACTTCGTGTTGTCAGTTAGCTACTGCTGCTGGATTACTCAAGGTTGAGTCATCAATCACTTTACGAGGTTATCCTTTATATAGGTACGAGCGTAAGGGTCTTGCCTGTAGGTTTAGAGCAATAAAGAATGAATGCATTAGAACGAATTCGATCTAGCCAGCTCTTGATAGTAGCTCCCCTTTCGAGGGTTAGCGCACGATAGGAATGAATTAAACAAACAAATAAGATCTATTGAGTGAGAGCTATAGAAGAGAAGGCCAGGCCAGAAGAGAATGTCTTAGCTGGGAGCGGTGATTGTTCTTGTAGTCGGATAGGGCGCAAGGGCACTTTCGGGATGTTTAACCCTGTTGCGTAGGCGGAATAGAGTAGCTTGTTGAATTCCCAAAAACGGCAAGACTCTCAATCTTTGAGACCGGGGAGCCCCAGTGCAGGGCCAATTTCAGTGCCGGTTGGAGACCTGGTTCGAGATGCATATCTTGAAAGAGAGCCATCACCTCGCCCAACATCCCTTCCTTTTCAATAGTCAATTCGAGAGCCAAATCAAAAAGCTTAAGAAGCAGTTGATCTTGATCCAATTCCCGATGCATGGGGCGAAATGCTGGTTGAAGACCCCGAATGGGAACCTATCGAACGGGAATGAGTAGTAGTGCTGCTTGCTATAAATATCTTTTTGAGGACGTCAGAAATTCTTCTGAATTATGAATCTTCTTCGATTGATGGATAACAACAATAAAGTGGGAAAACGATTTCAAAAGATGCTTTCGAAGTGAAAGTGAATTATATCAGATTATCCACCCTGAAAGCGAGAGCTCGAGGCGGTGGGAAAGGAGAATCAACAAGATAGGATGCTCTGTCCCAAAGAGTAGGAAGATTCCAGCTTTGAATCTTGTGCTTGACGGTGATCATTTCTGCCACGTCATAGAAGTCCTTTAGTGCTTTCTCTTTCAATGGGGCCTTGCCCCTTCTTACTTTCTTTATGATATCGGGGAATTTGTTCTCTTGGTCTTGGTCCGGTAACTCCATAAAGGGCTGGTGGGTGGGGGTAGAGCCTCTAGCGCCAATGTCGATGAATCAAAGGTGTCTGCTTATGGTATGGAATAGGAACAGCAAGAATGGAACCGCTATCGCTTGTGTCCTATCATCCGCGCCTCACTTCTTTCATTCGTCAGTATGGGTAGGTAGAGTCCTTTGCTCGTATGCTTGTACTATAGTAGCACCAGTCTTCCTTCCTTTTTAGTGCACATGAAACGGAAACCCTAACAGGGACTACCCACACGGTGATCAAAACTCTTCTTTCTCTGCTTCACTGTCAATTGATTGGCGTATGAATGAAGCTGTAACAGAGCATGTACGCGACGATCAAACACGGCCAGCTGCCTGTGATAGGAAAAAGAAAACTTGATCAGATAGTTCGTGTGGTAAACCACCTCGCCTTTGATCTTTTCCTTGCCCTCTTAATATCTTGTTAATAGCTACATTCCCTGCTTTGCTTCTCCAACAATCTGATTTTCCTCTGTCTGCTGCATGAACATCGACAGTGAAATCACTTAATGTAAGGTAGCAGGCGAAAGAGCAGCATGGCATCTATCCTCAAATCAAAGAAAGGACAGGTAAAAAAAAAAGTTCAGTAAGAAATTGGATAGATAGATTCGTGAGTAGTGTAATCATAGAAGATAAGGTGACAGGATTGGTAATCTACTCTTCATGGGTACCGGAGATCGTCTCCTCGGCTGTTAGGTTCAGTGTTCATCGTCACTTGAGTCAAACTCCTTCTTTGGTTCTTTTTTTTCCTGTAGTTGCTGATGTATTTACTCTATATAGTTTAGCCACTTCTTCCCCATACTACAAGCCCGACATCCTTCAACACAATTCTATCGCTTAGCTTACAAACCATCGCCATCGTCTCGTATTGTACAAAACGTGGGTGGCAGCTAAAAACAAAATATCACATGAAACGCATTCACTCATAGGACAATCCTTCCATACAGTAGTTGACTAATCTTTTCTTTGGCGGCAGACACCTCCTGAGCATCTCCCTTTACTCTAGATTGCACGTCCTTCCACTAAGAATAACTCGTAGAGGGGTTACTGTATCAGCGGAAACATTCTATCTTGATAGAGATAAGCTTCAGTCCTAATGAACTCACCTCTTTCTGTTGCTGTCCCAATCCTTGAAGAACAAAATAGGTAAAGTCCAACTCTCGTTTCAAAAAAGTGAAGACTACCGGCAAAGAGTTGAGCACTACAGGCACTGTCAAAGAAGCCAAGCAAGCCCCTTTACTTGATATTATTGAAACTTGCTACAAGGAGTTCAAACAACCTATAATCTTTTTTTATCTGATCGGCGAATAAGATTTTTTTTGAGTTTACGATTACGAATATTTCCACTCGTAGTATTAAGACGCTATCCCTCCTTCCAGCGCATGCTGCGTGTTGGTAAATCCAATCGGCTTATATTCATTTTATAGGTTTTCGCGTCCCCAAGCCGAGCTCTCCCAAAGACTACTTCCAGTTCCTCGGGGAACGAGCGGCTCCTGCTCCTAGTTCTCTAGCTGTCTTTAGCGCTTCGCTTACCTCGCTTGCTCTTATAGAATGCGTTCTTTCTCTTCTTTGAATTCAGCATTGAAAAGAGATCACTAGGGAATTGAACCGCTAGTACCGATTCCTTCTGATCTGATTGAGTGGGATGCTTATCCGGTGTTAGTACGGTGGATGCATCTAATTTAATGTGTTAAGCATAGTGACACAGATCCCTTTAATAGTAATAGTGAAAGCAGCAATCCAAGGTACTCAATTTGACTGGGCCGCCTTACTAATAAAGGGGCTTCTCTTATGAAAGAATAATAACTCTCCTTGAGGGAGAACCTTTTTCACGGGACTGCCTAAAGAGACTCCTAGTGTTAAAACGACTATGTAATTTAATGAAGGACTATGACAGAAAATCCTTAGGCGCTTTGTTGCCCTCTTGGCAGACTATGACCAATTCCAGATCATAAGGGAAAATCAGCTCTATGTGAAAAAGGTGCTTTGCATAAGGTCTAGTTCCTTGGGCACTGGATTGGCGACGGCATGAGTTAGTTGGAGCAAGAGAAGGTGCGTGCAAGCCGTGTTGGACTGGGAGACGCCACGCAAGGTGTAGGAACTACTATTCTTCGTCAGATTAGTCATACTTTAAAAGATATATTTATATTAGAATAAATACTATAGGCTCGAGGGCTTCTCGGGTGATCGTAAGGGCTTAAGCTGCTTTTGCTTTTTGCCTTACCTTCTAGTAAAGGGCGAATGAGGGGCGTGTGCAACCTAGAGAGATGGCCGTCTCTCTTTGATGAATGTGGATCGAGGTTCGGTTCATTTGGAAAAGAGGTCAGTCTTAGGGGAGACCATGCGAATGGTTGAATTGATGACTTCGCTTCGATCTCTTCGACTGAACCTGAAGGAAACTTCGATCATTCAACTTTAGCTTCTGAAGGGTCACTTGGAATTCCGAAAGTTATTCTTCGAAGCTGTCTGGGACAGGAGCAAACTCATATTAGGCACTGCCGCAGCATCAATGGTACAAGGAAGAGGCACAATAGCGAAGATCAATCCATCTCAATCTACAAAAACATTGCCTTGGGCATGCAACCAACCCGACTTGCGCCCCATCCTTTTACCCTGCTTGCTGGCTGTAACTTTTTAGAACTTGCCTGCTCGCTTTCCTAAGAGGAGAAGCACTACCGTGAAAAGATAGAATCAGAAAGAACCAATGGCTAGCCGGGATCGACAGCAAATAGTGATACAACTCCAACTCAAACGAAAGCCCCGGAGACATGGAAAGCAGTTAGCCCTAGCGAAATCCTAAATATATTACTACTATGGGGCGGACTGGCTTGCATAAGGATTGTAACGCGATGCAGAAGGAAGGGAATTCAGAGAAACTGCTCCTATTTATACTGGAACTAGCTTCGCTTATCTTATCACTAGAAGAGAGATAGCCTCGAAGGGCTTAGCAAACAAGAGGGCAGCGCCTTGCCTGACTTCCCGACAGAAAGAGAGGATATATTGCTTGCTCTGGAATGAGAAATGATGCAGAGGTTGTCTCTGAGAGTAGAAGTAGAGAGACTTTTGGTGAAGATGTCGGCAGTTTCTTTCTCCGTAGGAAGATAAGAAAGGCGCAAGTCACCAGACATGTTCACGCACAAAGTTAAGATCAATCTCAATGTCTTTCGTGCGCGCATCCTGGATAGGATTAGAAGCCATATAGGTAGTACTGAGATTGTCGAAAAAAACTGGAACCGGACGTAGAATAGGAATACACAGTTCACGAAGAAGGAAGCCAAAGTCAGTCAGCAACAGTGGCAGGAGCTAGGCAGCTAGGAGTTGGGAGTTAGGGGAAGTTGTCTTAGTTAAAAGGAAAGGAAAAGCACTTTCAAGAGATCCTAGGCCGAAAGCCATTTCTCTTTTGCTCCTTGGGTATCTAGCTTTAACACGCTTTCTGCTTAAAGAAAGATTGCCATAGAGACGACTGATACAGACAGGGGACAACTCTTTTTAAGAAACCAAGGGATTCGATCAAAGAAAGAGAGAGAAGGGTTCACGGGCAGGTATACAAGAAAGATCGACCTTTCTTTCGCCTGAATTATCACATTTGAGTTTCCGGTCCGGTATAGGCTCTCCTACATGAGATTTATTAAATAAAAGAATGATTTGTGGGTGTGTCTATTTTCTGGTTTACCAATTTCTGGACCCGTACTGATTCGGCAGCTCGATTGGAATATTTAAAAGTTAAAAGAAGGAGTTCGTCCCGCACCTCCTGGTGTGCTGCTTCCTGCCACTACTTTTTGAGTTGGTTGAATTCATATTTAAGAGTTTTTTTCTAGTGGAATTAGACTTTCTCTCTTCCTAAACTGGAAATACACGCTTTTCTTTTCTTTATTGAGGCTTTCAAGACCTGAGTACCCACCCCCCTTGCGTAACCCCCTAGTTTAGGCTCATTAATTGCTTGTATACCAGGCCGAACCTAACGCGAAAAGCCCTTGCGCGGCATCCGTTTTCTTGTTTGTTGACAGGAGAAGTCTATTTACATGAAGGAATTACATTGAATAAAGTAGAGGAATAAAAACCTACGGGTGCCTTCCTATGTTGGAACTCCCACCAAGCGTTAACTGCTACACGAGAGTACAGCTAACCTAAGCGGAAAGAGCATATTGAATTAACAGACGGGAATCCAATCAAATGAATTAAAGGAAGGGAATTGCACAGGAATGCTAGACTCAACTAATTGTGCCTCTCGTTTTGTTTACTCTACTTGAAGAGAATCCCTAGCGTACTTTACTTTGATAGATAAAGGGAATGCTACCGAGCACCGACCCAATCTGGAAATTTGTTGCAGTCCCAAAACAAAATCGGCCTTTGTCTATGCCCCTTTTAAACAGACGAGACGGACGAAAACTATATATAGATATTCCGGAAATCCATCGAAATCACTGACCTACGAGTCCATGTTGGCTCACCCAACTCGAGAACTTCATGTCGTCATAAGATCCACAACGGGAGGCTTTGCTTCGGTCACGGTACGAGTGAAAGAAAGGATAAGATCTTTCTTAACTTAAAAACGGCACAATACTTGGCCGTGAAGCCTGCGCTGGCTCGAACTCCATAACTGACCGACCGGTGAAAGGAAAGCTGGACCTCTTGAAGGGGTAGCCGGACCCGAAAAAAAAATCTGGCAGTTATTGATGGCTCGGAAAGAAAGCTGGGCTAGGTGTTCTTCCCTGAGCTTAGAAAGGAGCTGTTCGCCTCGAGGCTGTACTATTATCCTATCCCGTGTCAGGTTTAAGAGGATAGGCACTATAGGTACTGGGCTGGGTGGAAGGCATTGAAAGATAGGAGGAATAGTGGTAAGCGGAAAAGAAAAGGAGGATCACGAAATGCAACACAACAAGGGGTTCCGCGCTTGCGCGAAGGAAGAAGCGAATCAATCAGAATGGAGACAGGGAGGCGAAGCGAAAGAGAGATTTTCGAGCTTGCAAGCAGCAAGCAACAACGGCGGAAAAGCCGTTGCGCGCTAGCTTCTAGTTTAGGGGTATAGTAGGGGTGCCTTTTTCTAAAACTTATATTAATAAGCTTTTTATTTTGGAACCCTAGTTTTGGAGTTTTCCGCAACCTATACCGTCACTAATATTACTAATATAAAGAAAGGGGTTTTTCAGCTGCATCGCACTGCCGCATAAACAATGGATCCGCCGGGCTGGATGAGCAACCTTCTCTGGAAAAGAGTAGTGAAAAGCCATGTCACTTGGAACGGAACTGGTTGCTTACTTACTTTTAGTAAGACCACTTTGGTAAGCAAAATTCTATAGGCATGGTTGCTTACAAGACAAAACAAAAGCTAGCTTCTATATGTTCTTTGCCTGAACATATGGAGGAAGCAACCCTTTATCTGATCTGGCCTATATACCAGTAGTGGAGTGGCTTGCTACTTTCAATCATAAAAGGAAAATGGAGCAAGGCAAGGGAGAAAGAAGTTGTCCCCTCTTCTCTGGTAACCCGCCGCCGATCATGATCATATAGAGCGCTCCGCCCGCCACCTCATGTTCCAAAGTGAAACGGTTGTTCTTCCTTCCCCGCTCCCTCTTTTTATACATATGCGGTGGCGGCTAGGTAACATAATGGAAATGTATCGGACTGCAAATCCTGGAATGACGGTTCGACCCCGTCCTTGGCCTCGGGGAGTGGCGAGCAGCACGGAACTTTAATTAATCAAATGGCATAGGGGGGCTTTCCTTTGTTAGAAATCCACAGACAACATACTGAAACTTCCAAACCAAAGAAATGCAACATGAGAAGGAGCTTTTTACGCTTCAAATTCAGTTTTTAGAATGAAAATACGCCCCATGGTCGATCGAGGGTCCTATACCAGTTAAACTCAAATCTATCTTACCTTCAATCCATCTTGCCAGCTCATAAATGTTAGACCGGGCTGACACAACCGAATTGGTTGAGGAAAAGGAAACCCCAGCGACCAAGCACTCCCGCCCCCAAAAGCTGAGATCGAACAACCGCCAGATTGTCGAGGACACGTCTGAAGAGGAGGCGGGCGC